GAACGTTTAAATGTCCTTCAAAAGTAAGTAAATAGATCCGAAACATATAAAATGCGGTTAATCCCGCCGTAGACCAAGCTATTATTGCAAAAATAGGTGAATACAACCAACTATCATTAAGAATTTCATCTTTGGACCAAAAACAAGCAAGGGGTGGAATACCGCAAAGAGAAAGTGTACCTAATAAAAAAGAATTTTTAGTAATTGGTACATGTTTTGTTAAACCTCCCATAAGCACCATATTCTGACTTTTTTTTGGACAATATCCAACAAGAGTTTCCATTGAATGAATAACGGATCCCGATCCTAAAAACAATAATGCTTTAGAATAAGCATGAGTAATCAAATGAAATAAAGCACTGCGATACGACCCCATACCTAGAGCTAACATCATATAACCCAATTGAGACATTGTGGAATAGGCTAAACCCCTCTTAATGTCTTTTTGAGCAAGAGCTAAAGTGGCTCCTAAAAAAACTGTTATTATCCCTATCAAAGAGATAAAATTCATTATGTGGGGTATGACTATGAAAAGAGGCATAAGTCGAGCTACAAGAAAAATTCCCGCTGCTACCATCGTAGCAGCATGTATAAGAGCGGAAATAGGAGTCGGCCCTTCCATTGCATCAGGTAACCATACATGAAGGGGAAATTGTGCAGATTTAGCAACGGCACCGGCAAATAATAGAACAGCGCACAAAGTAACAAATAAAAAATTTACTTCATTATTATAAATCAAGTTATTGAATATTTGGAATAAATCACGAAATTCGAAACTCCCCGTTACCCAATAAAACCCTAAAATGCCTAATAATAAACCAAAATCGCCCACACGATTAGTTACAAACGCTTTTTGACAAGCCTTTGCTGCAACAGGTCGTGTGAACCAAAACCCTATTAATAGATACGAACATATTCCAACTAATTCCCAAAAAATATAAATTTGTATCAAATTTGAACTAGTAACTAATCCCAACATGGAAGTACTGAAAAAACTCATATAAGCAAAAAATCTCAAATATCCGTGATCATGAGACATATAATTATCACTATAAATAAGAACCATAATTCCAACAGTAGTGATTAATATTGACATAATAGAAGTAAGTGGATCGATCAAGTATCCGAATTCTAAAGAAAAATCATTATTGATAATCCAAGACCATACATATTGATAGACAGAACTGCTATTTATTTGCTGAATAGACAGATTCATGGAAAAAATCATGACTATACTTAACAATAAAACGCTTTGAAAAGCCCACATACGACGAAGACTTTTTGTTGCCGTCGGAAAAAGAAGAAGTCCCAACCCTATTAACATAGGAACTGGAAGTGGAAGAAAAGGTATTATCCACGCATATTGATATATCTGTTCCATAAAAAAAGTTTTTTTTCTTAATTAATTGTTTCCGATTCACCGGATTTTACCTCTTTCGAAAAAGTCAATAAAAAATCAATATATGCACTAACTTATTTAATAATTTTAGATTAGTATTTATTCTGAGTCTTTTCAAAATCGTTCAAATATTCAAAACAAGAAGTTATAATTGGTCAAATGATATGATCAAGCGACATATAAAAACAAATACTTATAATAGGAAAATGAAAATATAAATTCTTATTATTATTATGATAATTTATCGTAATAATAATAAGAATTTATATTTGTAGAACAAGGATAAAAATTTGGGCTAAAAAGAGTACTTGATCCTGATATGAATTATAGGATTAACTAAGGTCATCGGTCTAATGAAATAAAAACTCTTGATTTTAGTTAGTTTATTTCAACTCATTAACTAATTCATTATGGGATTCATTGTTTTCCATTTCAATTTATTAGTAAATTTTAGAAGATTATAGATCTAAAATGAACTTTTTTATCGAGAAAGAATAAAAAATGACTGATATATTTTTTATCAAACCACGTAGCCTTTAACAGATTTATTACTAGTCTCACTCGAATTTTAAAATTGAATTTAGGTGTATTTTTTATCAAAACAAAAAAACTCAATTTATTAAGCAAAAGTTTACAAGCCTTTGAAGTATTTTATTACATGTAAATAAAGTATAGAATAACAAAAATAAAAGTCTTTTAGGTTTTTTATTGATTTTATTAAGTTTGATTGATTTGATTTCTATGCCATAGCAGATTCTAAAGATATAACTTTGAGAGATAAACAACGAGAACTAAAAGTTCCAAACGAAAAATTTAGGTTTTACGAATAGTGTATGGAATCAAAATTTTGTTATTTCGAGTAATTTTTGATTTTGATCCAAATTTCACGGATCTTTGACATATCTATATTTCTTTTTTTTTTTTTTTTTGAATAGAATCTTATTTAGAGAAAAAAATAGATAATGAATAAGAAATAATAATTTGTTTTGAACAATAGATGTCTTTCACATCCAACTATAACAATGAGTAACTTCTTCATTTTAAAATGGCAGTTCCAAAAAAACGTACTTCGATATCAAAAAAGCGTATTCGTAAAAATAT